TCACAATATGGATTTCAAGAAAGGAGAGTTAATTATTAGTAAAGCCGAAGTCAACGAAGGTACTACTGTAAAAAAATTAAAACCCCGAGCTCGAGGACGTGGTTATCCGATAAAACGACCTACTTGTCATATAACCATTGTGGTGAAAAATATATCCATACCTGAAGAATACGATTATAATTATCTATAATTAAATAGAATTAATATGATTAATAAAAAATATATCTTATGGGAAAAAAAAAAAGAATGTATATAAATAAATACACGAATATGTCGTATCTTGATATGTATAGTAGTGAGGGAGCATGGGACAAAAAATAAATCCACTTGGTTTCAGACTTGGTACAACCCAAAGTCATCATTCCCTTTGGTTTACACAAGCAAAAAATTATTCTGAAGGTTTACAAGAAGATAAAAAAATACGGGATTTTATCAAAAATTATGTACAAAAAAATATGAGAATAACTTCTGGTGTCGAGGGAATTGCACATATAGAGATTCAAAAAAGAATAGATCTGATTCAAATCATAATCTATATGGGATTCCCGAAGTTATTAATAGAAGGTAAATCACGCAGACTCGAAGAATTACAGATGAATGTACAAAAAGAATTAAATTGTGTAAACCGTAAACTCAACATTTCTATTACAAGAATTGCAAAACCTTATGGAAACCCTAACATTCTTGCAGAATTTATAGCTGGACAATTAAAAAATAGAGTTTCATTTCGTAAGGCGATGAAAAAAGCTATTGAATTGACTGAACAGGCAGATACAAAAGGAATTCAAATACAAATTGCAGGTCGTATTGACGGAAAAGAAATTGCACGTGTTGAATGGATCCGAGAAGGTAGGGTTCCCCTACAAACAATTCGAGCAAAAATGGATTATTGTTCCTATCCAGTTCGAACTATCTATGGGGTATTAGGGATCAAAATTTGGATATTTCTAGACGAAGCCTAATAAACCTTCAGTTTCGTTTCTGTTCTATACTAATGATTGAAGAAAAAATGATTTCATTCTTTGTCTAATCAAGCCAAAGAAAAAGAAAAACTTTGACAATTCTATAGGGTTGAATAAAAAGTAGATTAACCATTTGATATAATTGCTATGCTTAGTGTGTGACTCGTTGATTTTTTTAAGGTTATCAAAAAAAACAAAAAGACTGATCCATAGTATCAACTAAGAACTATAGAACTAATAACCAACTCATCGCTTCGCATTATCTGGATCAAAAGAAACAGTTCCGATAGGATCTATTGGTCATATCATTGTAGCAACTGAACTCTTTTGTTGCATAAACAGAAAAACAAATCGGATTATGGGTTTAAGTTGTAAAGCGCAATTTACTAAGGATGTGGATAAGTGGAATGGTGAGAGAAAGAGAGAAAAAATAGCAATGATATATGATTCCAATCTAATATGTAAGGTCTCTAAATAATCGCAGAAAAAACAATGTATCTAATAAAGCATCAATATTGAGATTCATCCCTAATTTGTTGATAGAACAACAAAAAGAGCTTCGAGCCAAGAAAGATTAAGAGGATTGACTCAAGAACAAAGTCTACGAAAAGCTCCATTGTAAAAGTAAAATTCAGACCTAACCATTAAGAGAGAAGCGATGGGAACGACGGAACCCATGAATGCATAAGATTCTCTTGAACATGAATCCTAATTATTCATTGGGTGGGATGGCGGAACGAACCAGGAACCTTTTCATTGATTCTGAAAAGTGCTAGGCTAACCCAACAACTGAACTAGATATTGAAAGAGTAAATATTCGCCCGCGAAAATTTGATTTTATTGGCTTGTTCAATTTTAAGCGATCCGATACGATAAAAAGAAACGGAAAGTAAAAATTCGTTAGGCTATAAAAAAAAGATGATCCATAAAAACTCGAATTATCTATAACTATAAATATATATATTTAGTTATATAGCAAAAAAAGTCTAGAAGAATTTGAAATAAACTAGATAAAATTGGAAAGAATCCATGGATTCAGTGTATTTTTCATTACTTACATAGATGGATATATAAATTTACTATTTATCAATCTTTTCTTTTGATTCGCGAGGAGCTGGATGAGAAGAAACTCTCATGTCCAGTTCTGGAGTAGAGATGGAATTGCGAAACAACCATCAACTATAACCCCAAAAGAACCAGATTTCGTAAACAACATCGAGGAAGAATGAAAGGAATATCTTATAGAGGTAATAGTCTTTGTTTCGGTAGATATGCTCTTCAGGCACTTGAACCTACTTGGATCACATCTAGACAAATAGAAGCAGGGAGACGAGCAATGACACGAAATGTACGTCGTGGTGGAAAAATATGGGTACGTATATTTCCAGATAAACCAGTTACAGTAAGACCTGCAGAAACACGTATGGGGTCGGGTAAGGGATCCCCCGAATATTGGGTAGCTGTCGTTAAACCGGGTAGGATACTTTATGAAATAGGGGGAGTAGCGGAAAATGTAGCTAGAAAAGCTATTCAAATAGCAGCATCCAAAATGCCTATACAAACTCAATTTATTCTTTCGGAATAGAAATGTAAAATGAAAGGCAAGAAGTCTTTCTTTCCTTTGGACTAACAAAAAACAATTGCGGGTTTCTTTTTTGGACAAAAAATATTTCTTTTTTTTTTCTGCGCCCCTTTTGCATTTTAAAAATAGATTAAAAAATGATATGATCCAACCCCAGACCCTTTTGAATGTAGCGGACAACAGCGGGGCGCGAAAATTGATGTGTATTCGAATCATAGGAGCTAGTAATCGCCGATATGCTCATATTGGTGACATTATTGTTGCTGTGATCAAAGAAGCAGTACCAAATATGCCTCTAGAAAGATCCGAAGTGATCAGAGCTGTAATTGTACGTACTTGTAAAGAACTCAAACGTGATAACGGTATGATAATACGATATGATGACAATGCTGCAGTTGTCATTGATCAAGAAGGAAATCCTAAAGGAACGAGAATTTTTGGTGCGATTGCACGAGAATTGAGACAGTTAAATTTTACTAAAATAGTTTCATTAGCCCCCGAGGTATTATAAAACAAAATCGCGAGATAGTTATAGTAAAATTGACTTGAATGAAATCGATTAATTATTAGTAGATTATGTCTCACGTATATACCTTTAATAATTTTAAAAGAGCATGTTTATTATATCCAAATTTTGAGAAACCACTAATTTTAGTTCATCATGGGTAGAGACACTATTGCTGATATAATAACTTCTATACGAAATGCTGACATGAATAGAAAAGGAACAGTTCGAATAGCATCTACTAACATCACTGAAAACATTATTAAAATACTTTTACGAGAAGGTTTTATCCAAAATGTGAGGAAACATCGGGAAAATCAAAAATATTTTTTGGTTTTAACCCTTCAACATAGAAGAAATAGTAAAGGACGATATAGAACTGTTTTAAATTTAAAAAGGATAAGTCGACCCGGTCTACGAATCTATTCTAACTACCAACGCATTCCCAGAATTTTAGGTGGGATGGGAATTGTAATCCTTTCTACTTCTCAAGGTATAATGACAGACCGAGAGGCTCGACTAGAAAGAATTGGCGGAGAAATTTTGTGTTATATATGGTAATCCTTCTAATATCCGAATTAGATCTGAAACCTCTTATTTGTGAAAAAAAAAAGCGCAAGAAAGGGTTGTCTAATATCACTCTTCCTCCATCAGTTGATACACCAAGGAGGTTTTACCTCAAATGACAGAACAAAAGTGGGTTCATGAAGGTTTAATTACTGAATCACTTCCCAATGGTATGTTCCGGGTTCGTTTAGATAATGATGACCTAATTCTAGGTTATATTTCAGGAAGGATCCGGCGTAGTTTTATACGGATCCTACCAGGAGATAGAGTCAAAATTGAAGTAAGTCGTTATGATTCAACTAGAGGACGCATAATTTATAGAATTCGCAATAAGGATTCGATCGATTAGATGTTTTTTTATTTTACCCTTCAACATTATTTTCGGGAGGATACAATTTCAGATTCCAAATTTTAGGAAACTTAGTTTCTTCCAAGAATCAATTCATAATTAAGGTAAGGAATGAAAAATATGAAAATAAGAGCCTCTGTTCGTAAAATTTGTGAAAACTGTCGACTGATCCGCAGGCGCGGCCGAATTATAGTAATTTGTTCCAACCCGAGACATAAGCAAAGACAAGGCTAATCTTTCGAAAATAACTCTCTAAAGAACCCTAAGGACAAATAAAAATAAAGGATTCGTTTTGACATGAAATGGATATATCCATATACCTCTGACTCATATTTATGAGATGATAAAATATGGCAAAACCTATACAAAAAATTGGTTCACGCAAAACCGGGCGTCTTAGCTCACGTAAGAGTGGACGCAGAATTCCAAAGGGAGTTATTCATGTTCAAGCAAGTTTCAACAATACCATTGTGACTGTTACAGATGTAAGGGGTCGGGTAGTTTCTTGGTCCTCGGCCGGTACTTCTGGATTCAGGGGTACAAGAAGAGGAACACCATTTGCTGCTCAAACCGCAGCAGGAAATGCTATGCGTACAGCAGTGGATCAAGGTATGCAACGAGCAGAAGTTATGATAAAAGGTCCCGGTCTTGGAAGAGATGCAGCATTACGAGCTATTCGTAGAAGCGGTATACTATTAAGTTTCGTACGAGATGTAACCCCGATGCCACATAATGGCTGTAGACCCCCGAAAAAAAGGCGTGTGTAGAACTAAACACTGAAGAGATTTCAAGAGAAATAAATGATTCAATGATCTGATCAAATAATATTACTATGGTTCGAGAGAAAGTCACAGTATCTACTCGGACACTACAGTGGAAGTGTGTTGAATCAAGAGCAGATAGTAAGCGTCTTTATTATGGACGTTTTATTCTGTCTCCGCTTAGGAAGGGTCAAGCCGATACAATAGGTATTGCAATGCGAAGAGCTTTGCTTGGTGAAATAGAAGGAACATGTATCACACGTGCAAAATCTGA